AAGACTCCATGGATAGGAACTAAAAACGAGATATCGAAGTAGTTCTGATGATTCAGTATATCATCACTTCAATTCGGAGTTCTTAGTTACTTTGACCGGGTGGATCTTAGTGATGGAATAATAAGTAATAATTCATTGGTTGATTGTATCATTAACCATTTCTTTATTTTGGTGCGAGGAACTTACCATGAATCCACTGATTTCTGCCGCTTCCGTTATTGCTGCTGGATTGGCCGTAGGGCTTGCTTCTATTGGACCTGGAGTTGGTCAAGGTACTGCTGCGGGCCAAGCCGTAGAAGGTATCGCGAGACAACCAGAAGCAGAGGGTAAAATACGAGGTACTTTATTGCTTAGTCTGGCTTTTATGGAAGCTTTAACAATTTACGGACTGGTCGTGGCATTAGCGCTTTTATTTGCGAATCCTTTTGTTTAATCCTATTCTATAAACGTGAAAATACGTACTTCTTTTCTTATTTTATTGCCGTCGACTTACCGCTTGCTTCTTCGAATTATATCAAAACTTCACTCCACTTCTTCGTTGAGACAATACTCCGGGGAAGGTCTGATTTGAGGATGAGGAATTAGTAGATCCACTCGCTTTCTCACTTCCCGTCCTTAATTTAATGGAAACCCCTTTTGACTTTTAGGAAGCGTTGCAGGTATTTCGCAATTGACATGAAACCGGGGACCTAATAAGTATCTTATTGGGAACTTCAATTGAAATAAAATAATACTAAAGAATCCATTTTTGAAATTTGAAAATGATTTCAAATGAAATGAATATATTCATATTTAAAATAAGTCAATTAATAAAAAAAAAGAAATCAATAATAAAAAAACAGGACGAAGTAATACAAAAAGAACTCTGTTCGATTTTGTTAGTCCTATCTATAAGAGGAGAGCATATGAAAAATGTAACCGATTCTTTCGTTTCCTTGGGTTACTGGCCATCCGCCGGGAGTTTCGGGTTGAATACCGATATTTTAGCAACAAATCTAATAAATCTAAGTGTAGTGCTTGGTGTATTGATCTTTTTTGGAAAGGGAGTGTGTGCGAGTTGTGTATTTCAAGAATAGGCTGGATCCAACCGGCTGCATTTTCTTTTTTTTTTTTATTTATAAATAGGGAAGAAAGGTGCACGATCTCGACGAATTACTTCTGAATAAATTAAGAAATCATATGTAAGAACCATAGCATTTCGTGACTCATTGGTAAATCAACTTTGATTCTCTATCAACCAATAATGTGGGACCATTAACATGGTTAAAGCTAAACCGCCTGAAGTCCAGGCACAACATGGTACTCTTTCTACCACTACGTTAGTACGGAGATGGTTTCAAAATGAATAGTTGGCAATTTATCCGATATAGAACACTCATATCGATAAAATGATTTGAACCATTTACTGGAAAAATGGGTGTCTCGCCCTTTTTTTATCCAATGCTGAATCGACGACCTATGTATAAAATAAGAAGAATTTTTTGGATTTGAAGAAAAAAAAAAACAACTTTGCTGACAATTACAGATTTTTTTTGTCTGGTCGGAAGAGTCCTCTGAATATTCTGGTCTTGTATCAGTTTCCATATCTTGGAATACGAACAGAGAAGAGAGGGTAGGCTCATTACATTAAAAGATATGGGAATGCTCATAACATAAGTAACTGAGCGTGAGAGCCAAATGAATCGAAAGATTCATGTTTGGTTCGGGAAGAGATCATGGAAGTGAAGTTGTGAAATGAATGGGAAAATAATCTACTTTCATTAAGTGATTTATTAGATAATCGAAAACAGAGGATTCTGAGTACTATTCGAAATTCAGAAGAACTACGCGGAGGAGCTATTGAGCAGCTCGAAAAAGCCCGGGCTCGCTTACGGAAAGTGGAAATGGAAGCAGATGAGTTTCGAGTGAATGGATACTCTGAGATAGAACGAGAAAAACAGAATTTGATTAATGCCACTTATGAGAATTTGGAACGATTAGAAAATTACAAAAATGAAACCATTCATTTTGAACAACAAAGAGCAATTAATCAGGTCCGACAGCGAGTTTTCCAACAAGCCTTACAAGGAGCTCTAGGAACTCTGAATAGTTGTTCGAACAGCGAGTTACATTTACGCACCATCAGTGCTAATATTGGCATGCTCGGGGCCATGAAAGAAATAACTGATTAGCCCTTTTACTGTAGGCATTATTTTTTTTTTTTTTTTTTTTTTCTCCCTTTGTTTCCGAAAAAGAATTAAGAGACACTAATGGTAACCATTCGAGCCGACGAAATTAGTAATATTATCCGTGAACGTATTGAACAATATAATCGAGAAGTCACGATTGTGAATACCGGCACCGTACTTCAAGTAGGCGATGGCATTGCTCGTATTCATGGTCTTGATGAAGTAATGGCAGGGGAATTAGTAGAATTTGAAGAGGGTACAATAGGCATTGCTCTGAATTTGGAATCAAACAATGTTGGCGTTGTATTAATGGGTGACGGTTTGATGATACA